TCATTTATGGCACGCGGGAAGGGCTCGGGCAGCGGCAGCGGGATTTGAAAAAGGAATTGATCGTGATTTTGAACCTGTTCTTTCCATGACTCCTCTTAACTAAAGTAGTAGGTAAAACAGGAAAGTAAAACTCGGTTCATATTTAAAAGTCTTCTTTGTTTCTTTCAATTCAATCTAAATTTTTCTGGCTCGGCTATACTATCCAGCCGAGCCATTCTCCTTTATTTATCATGCTAAGAAGTAAAAAAAGCCAATAAAGATAAAAATAGATTCATCCAACAAAAGGAGAGAGAGGGATTCGAACCCTCGATAGTTATTTTTATGAACTATACCGGTTTTCAAGACCGGAGCCATCAACCGCTCGGCCATCTCTCCGAAAGATAATTTCTATTTTATTTTTTTTTCGCCAAATAGAACATAGCCCTATGAGTTAATACGATCACTATGTAGAGAAAGATATAGGGTGTGACTTTCTTTAATAGGTCTATAAATCTGGCTATATAAATAAATGAGATACGCGATCCAGTATACCCATTTGTGAAGTCAAAAAGAACCTTTAACTTCATGTCCGAATAGAATAAAAGTGGTAAAAATAAATTGGAACTAAGTCATCTCGAATCAACGGATTCATGATAAAATCCCTTTATCTATTAAAATTTTTTAGTGGGTAAGAGGATTAAATGGTGTATATTCTTTTGTTAATAGCTTGGAGGATTAAAAACATGACTATTGCTTTCCAATTGGCTGTTTTTGCATTAATTATTACTTCATCAATCTTACTGATTAGTGTACCCGTTGTATTTGCGTCTCCTGATGGTTGGTCGAGTAACAAAAATGTTGTTTTTTCTGGTACATCTTTATGGATTGGATTAGTCTTCTTGGTGGGTATCCTTAATTCTCTTATCTCTTGAATTCATTCGTTGCAGATCCAAAAATGAGATGACCCCCTCCCATTCCATGAATTACACATTCAAATTCAATATAAGTCCATAAAATGCAAATAAAGAAAAATTTAGAGGGGGGGTCGAACTTCTGGAACTTGAATTAAATATGAATAAAAGATTAATAAATAGTTACTAAATATGAAATAGTAATAAAAAAAATAAATAAAAAAACGAATAAAAAATTGAGATCTGATATCAATATAGAATATAATATTTTATGGAAATAGAAGAATCATATATTCTTGAACTTGAATATGGAATTCAATATTAAATATAAATATATAGAATAAATATAATATTAATATATAATATTAATATATATATTTATATATATTAATAGAATTGTTAATTGAATTTATTTGCTGGTAAAATTTTATGAAATGACCCCAAACCAAAGAGTGTATCTCGTCTAGCTTTGAATAAATATTATCCATAAATTTATTATCAAGAAGGGCAAAAAATGCGGATATAGTCGAATGGTAAAATTTCTCCTTGCCAAGGAGAAGACGCGGGTTCGATTCCCGCTATCCGCCCAAATATAAATGGATTCAAAAAGATAAAAGATTCGGTATAGTTGACCGGGAAATATAGTAATTTTTTCCTCGCGTCCCAAAAGACACGTATTAATTAATGACTAGTTAGTAGAATCAAACTTACATTTCTTGAAAAAAAAAATGTTGCGGAGACAGGATTTGAACCCGTGACCTCAAGGTTATGAGCCTTGCGAGCTACCAAACTGCTCTACCCCGCGCTGAAACAAAAAAACTTGGACTAAACTCTAATAAACAAAGAAGAATTGAAGGAGCCCCTATTCCATATCTGTACAAATAGAATAGCCTATTTAGACAGAATGGTAAAGGGGCCTCATCGATCATATAAAAAAATAGAAAAATTAAGGGATACTTAAATCCTTACCAGCTTGATCTTGTTGCCCCTGGCAACAAACAAGCCTGAACCATTTCCCGAAGGATGTGTCCAGATAGTCCAAAGTCTCGATAGTTAGCTCTCGGTCTTCCGGTCGAAAAGCAACGTCGATGAAGACGTGTAGGTGCACTATTACGCGGTGGGGATTGTAATTTTCCATGAATTTTCCATTTCTCACTTAGCGACGGAATCTTACTTATTTCCTTTTTTGAGGATCGACGAATCAAATGATATTTTTTTTCCAATTTTTGCCTCTTCTTCTCCCTATAAATCAAACTTTTCTTTGCCATAATGCTTCAGTTCCTCTTATTATCAATGATAATGATACAAATCGGATCCTAGATGTAGAAATAAATATAAGAGTGCATACCTATATTTTTTTTATTAAAAAAAATATATGATTGCGGATAGAATACATAAATAATTAACCGAATTTGCCCGATGTGGAGGCAATCAAGAAAGCCGCATAAGTGAATATATAACCTACAGAAAAGTGAGCTAATCCAACCAATCTTGCTTGCACGATTGAAAGAGCTACTGGTTTATCTTTCCAGCGAATCAAATTTGCCAAAGGTGTGCGTTCATGAGCCCATGCTAAAGTTTCAATCAATTCCTGCCAATAACCACGCCAG